CCTCATTCAAGAATTTTTTTTGATCCAACCCGTAGGAATCAATAGAAAAGGCAAATCCCCTATGATACACCAGATCCGGCTCGGTTATTGATAGAGTGAATAGATCTGCCATTTCTTGAAATCTCTCTTCTGATTCAAAATCGTGGTGTAACGTGTATCCCCCTTTGTTCCGGTCATGGAATAGATGAAATAAATCCAAAAATGGATTTTTGTTCAAGAATGAAATCTTATTGGAACTGTCCATATCTGGTTCATCCTTCGGAACCATATCACATCCCGGATCTGATGAAATAGGATGAATTGAGACGGTATTTTCTAAATACGTAATTATCTTGAATATATCAACCATTTCTTTATTTTCCGATCGCCTGGAAGGGACAAAAGAAACATCTTGTTTTTTCTTCAAAAATTTCTGATCTCTAGTGGACCTCTCAGTAGGATTCGAACCCAGATGAAGTTCTGACCATCTGTCAGAGAAAAAAGAACGAATTGATCTTGTAGGATTCCCAAGAAATTCTTCGATTTCTTTCGGAAGCAGATGATTATTCATCTGCTTCTCACGTTTCGTGAATAGCCGGGACATTGAGGAAGATCCAAAAAGGCATTTCGGGAATCGATCTGATTCTATCTCTGTTCGTTCCGTTTGAAGAAAGGAAGGATCCCAAAGAATCGATCTTTCTTTTAGTTGCTGAATCTCTGTTTGATCGATCAATGTGTGATATTCTGAATCCTCATTTCTAATGGAATCGAAATGATCTCTGGATTGATCAGAAGATCCTTTCGATTGGCTAGAATCCGTTACTTGAACGAAAATAGATCTTGTGGAATCATATTGAATATTTGACAATACATTCCGTACCCTGCTAAAAAACCGATCCTTGTTTACCAACCACACATTGTCTAACCAAATCCAATTCTCTCTCGATACGTTCCTCAAAAAATCCGATTCGTGCTGATTCTTCCCCCAACTAACGAAGAGATCTTGGAGGAATTGCCACATATGAAATTGAGCACAATTTTGCAAAGAAATACCCCACTTGTTTCTCGAGAAGAGATGGGAAACATGCTCAATATCATTTGATTGAATAGTTGCCTCAGCTCCTTGTTGTTTGAAGAAACCCTCCCCTTCAATTGGTCGTTTTTCACGAAAAGCAGACATGAGATAACAAATCAAGTCTTTCCCTAAGATTTCGAATAGCTGTCCCGAATTCAAGTTGATTATGTTTCGCTTCTTCCTCGGAGAAAGACGATCAAACAATTCCCAATCATGGTCCTTGCGGATCGGATCATCCGTATAGGATAAAAAAAGAAACCCCAGATATTTGCTATCTTTCTCTTTGAATGAGATCTCAATTCCAGCTACGGTTTCATTAGCTATCTTACAACTAGAATCCCTCTTTTTTCCGATCCGGTTCCTCCACCACCGCGAACCCCGGTTCGATTCAGGCATGATACACTTTTTATTTATTGGGAGAACCCAAGTACTCTCTTGCGGATCCATGAAACAACTCTCAGAAATCGTTTTCCCTTTTGGAAGATACAGGAGCGAAACAATCAATCTATTGATATTGGAAGACCAAAAAGATTCTTCCAATGTCTCATTTCTGGGTTCAATGGAATTCATAGGTATAGGAAGAAGCCCCATCAAATAGAGATTTTTTCTTTCGACCATCTTTCGATTGTTAATACGAGATATAAGGACCGCTACTACAAGCAGTACTACACCTTTGATCGTGAAATATCGATTGCTTGTTGAACCCTGTGAATCGCGTGAAAGTAGGATACTCCAAATTCGGGGGTCAAAGAGTTTCATAAAACGTTCTTGGTGGAAAAAAATGGGAGTGAAAGATCCCACTGAATCGAATTTGATCCATGAATCTAAGAAATAGTGAGAATTCTTAATCTCTCTCAATATCTCTCTCAATTCGAAGATCCAGGATTTGAATTGATGTCGTTTCATTGATTCCTCCTAAAGATTTTCATTGATTCCTCCTAAAGATTTCATTTCAATTGGAATTTGGTTATTCACGATGTACGACGAGCCCTGTTAAGCATCCATGGCTGAATGGTTAAAGCGCCCAACTCATAATTGGCAAATTCGTAGGTTCAATTCCTGCTGGATGCACGCCAATGGGAACGTTCAATAAGTCTATTGGAATTGGCTCTGTATCAATGGAATCTCATCATCCATACATAACGAATTGGTATGGTATATTCATACCATAACATATGAACAGTAAGAACTAGAATTCTTATCGATACTGGAACTCATAGGGAAGAAAATGGATTTATGGATGGAATCAAATATGCAGTATTTACAGAAAAAAGTATTCGGTTATTGGGGAACAATCAATATACTTCTAATGTCGAATCAGGATCAACTAGGACAGAAATAAAGCATTGGGTCGAACTCTTCTTTGGTGTCAAGGTAATAGCTATGAATAGTCATCGACTCCCCGGAAAGGGTAGAAGAATGGGACCTATTATGGGACATACAATG